TTCGCCGAAGTCTAAGTAAAGAGACCGAAGGAAAGTAAGGTTTTGATCCGGAAATTTTTCTATCATTCATGTAGCATTGAGCGGTAGGGGGATTTTCATCTCTTGGCCATTCTTTCCAGTCTTTTCCTTTCCGTACCACAAAAATGAAAAATTCGAAATAGAGAATCTATATCCAAGAAAGGTCTAACCGTTGGAATAAGAGTATCCATTGTTATTTGATTTGATACATTGTGGTCAGTAACATTGTTGAATTAGTACGGAAAGAGAGGGATTCGAACCCTCGGTAAACAAAAGCCTACATAGCAGTTCCAATGCTACGCCTTCAACCACTCGGCCATCTCTCCTACAGAATGATTATGGCCCAGAAACCGAGTTAATAGTGAGTCATTCATATTCAATTTATTTTTGATAGGCACGTCCAACTAATTCTAACTATAAAAATAATTTTTTTTAACTATGTTTAATGGATACTTTTAGCTCATGATTCTATTTAGGTTTTTAAACTATGATTCCATTTTTTATCAAAATTCGACTTTTACAGTTTTCGATTTTTCACCAACAACTGTTTATCCCATACATAGATCTAGTCAAAATTTATGAATCATAGAATAATTATTCGATTCTTTTTGCTCTTTGTATCATAATTCAATCAAAAAACTTCTAGAATTACCCCAATCTGTAAGATAAATAAAATTCTTTTTTTCTTCAACTTCGCTGAAATCAGAATAGTTCTCTTCATTCTGATCCTACTACATTTGGATGAAATTTAACCGGATTGAAATATTTCTTCTGTTTTATTGATTCCTGTGAAATAAAAAAGAAACAATTTGAATATCGAGTGGGATTTTTTAATGAATCCGTTTTTATGTTATTTCGTACTATGCAATTCCTTTGTTTGTGGGATCATTTTCTCACGAGAGGTAATTAAAAGAAATTATAGAATGGGGTTGGTACCGATGCCTAGATCTGGTGGGATAAATGGAAATTTTATCGATAAGACCTTTTCAATTGTAGCCAATATCTTATTACGAATAATTCCGACAACTTCCGGGGAAAAAGAGGCATTCACCTATTACAGAGATGGTGCGATTTGATTTTTTTTTTTCAATTTTCTTTACCGCTCTCCGTCTTAGTAGAAAGACACAGTATTCGGGATAGAAAGAAAACAATAATTGAAATAAATCTACGCTTCTTGGAGGTGCAATTTGAAAATAAAAAAATTCCTTCTGTCGTGTATCCCCGATTAATGTAACCTCAGATGCTTTAATTGTCGATTCTAGTATTAAGCGAAAGGTGTAACCTATGGATTAAGTCAACCCTACTCCACTAGTAAAAATATTCACTAGTAAAAATAGGTAGCAGAGGGGAAGAAGCACTACACCTAGGAATCAACAACACGAAAACTTTGTTATAAATTATCCCTTTTCCTTATCGGGATCGGAACTTAGAAAAATGGTTGGGACAACAAACATCCATCTCGTTTGTATTTTGGATACCTGTAGAACCATCGAAGACTGTTGAAGTGACTAATTCCTGGAAATTTAGAGGCGTTGAGGACAAAGAAATTGTTAGAGTTACCCTTTTTTTTTTATCTAGTAACACCATGCTTGATGTTAAGAAAAGATCTTTTACAGGAAGGTTGGCTAGAGATTTTTTGTAAAAACGCTAGTCCCATGAGTTCATAATGAGAGTATTTCAATCTTTTTTGATTTCATGTATTATTCTCATCTCATTATGCGCATCACATAAAGGGGGAGCCGTATGAGATGAAAATCTCACGTACGGTTCTGGAACGGAGATTCTTTGAATGGAATAACGAACGACCGTAACGGATGTCGGCTCAATCCGAAGGAAATTATGCGGAAGCTTTACAGAATTATTATGAAGCTATGCGACTAGAAATCGATCCCTATGATCGAAGTTATATACTCTATAACATAGGTCTTATCCACACAAGGAACGGAGAACATACGAAAGCTTTGGAATATTATTTTCGGGCACTAGAACGAAACCCGTTCTTACCACAAGCTTTTAATAATATGGCTGTGATCTGTCATTACGTGCGACTATCTCCACTATAGAAAGAAAAAAAAGAGCAAATTCGCTAATAAATACTAAAAAAAATAGGCTTTCTACATATGTATTGTCCAAACTAACGATTTGTATCAGCTGTAGCAAAGAAAGAAACTTCATAGAAGTAGAAATATGAAGAAATAGGTATGCCTAGATACTTTATTCTATGGATAAAGGATCTAATTGATAGAAGAAGCACCGTAAAGATCAATTAGTCAGGTTTTTGGCCGATACAATAAAAACTGCTTACTTATATCATGATATAAGATCAAAATGAAGGAATCCACTTATGTAATAGGGTGGATCCCCTACGATATGGAGCAGCGGTGTAGCATCAGATCCCAAAGACAGTAAGTCTTTTCTTTCTTATCAAGGAAAGTCTTTTTCAAGGATTCTATATAAATTTCTAGATGAAACCGAGATAGTT